CTTATCAATAAAATTTCCATTTATTCGAGATCTAGGCATAATTAGCAATTCATTCTATAATTCTTCTCATCCCCCTTCGGGGAAAACGATCCCACAAAAAAAGGAATTGTACAGTACAAAATAACATAAAAACAGACTAATTGGAAAAAGTGCGGTGTCCCCCTTTTGGACAAAGATGAAATGAAATAGTTGAATTTGAATCAGATTAGATTTCATTCCAATTTCGTAGTATACCAATGACTATTACTATTTCATCTAAATTGAATAACCAAGTTTCCTATGGATTTTGATAACTCGAGAAGTTTTGATTTGGTTATGATCCAAAAAGTAAAAGAATGGAATAATCATTCCATGATAAAATAAAATTCAAATAAAGTAACCATCCTTTTTGTTTGCATAACGTGTATGTGCCACACCATATAATTGAAATAGAAAGATTCGTCGGACGATTCATGAATTCCATGGGTTAGCTGATGAAAGAAGTTTTGGTCAAGAATAACATTCTGCAGGAGAGATGGCCGAGTGGTTCAAGGCGTAGCATTGGAACTGCTATGTAGACTTTTGTTTACCGAGGGTTCGAATCCCTCTCTCTCCGTTTCTTTTCATTCATCAACGTTACCGACTACAATGTATCAAATAAAATAAGAATTGATATCATTATTCTAATGATAAGACCCTTATTTAATAGACATTTAGACATTCTCTATCCCTAATTAATCTCTGTGATAGGTAAAATACAAATAGAGATATCGTATTGATATTGAAAAGAAGAAAAAAGAAAAAGAATCCTATTGCCGATCCTTTTTTGATACGTGAATGAGACAGGGCACGAGGTACTCTATTTACTTCAGCGAAAGGAGTAAAAATTGCTTGCTTTTTTCTTTTCGTTAGAATCAAGTCTGACGGGAATAATATTCTACGACCAACAACTCATTTATTTTCAGACCGATCCATTTACTATCTATTATTTGATTTACAAATCCTTTATATTGTAAGGAGTCAATAGTCAAATGGTTTGGCAATTCCCCGTGGGGGGATGAAACAAGATAATTTTTAATCAGAGATTTCGATCTTTCTTTATCCTTCGTAGTAATAATATCTCGGGGTTTGCAACGATAACTTGGTATATCCACTATACGACCATTAACTAAAATGTGTCTATGGTTAACTAATTGTCTGGCTCCAGGAATGGTAGAAGCCATACCTAATCGAAAAAGGGTGTTATCCAAACGCATCTCAAGTAGTTGTAGTAAAACCTGGCCTGTTGACCCTTTGGCTTTTCCAGCAATATGCACATATTTAAGTAATTGTCGCTCTGTCAGACCATAATGAAAACGCAATTTCTGTTTCTCTTCTAAACGAATACGATATTGTGATCTTTTTCCAGAGCGCAATTGGGTTTGAAGATCACTTCTGGATCTGGGCCTTTTACTAGTTAGTCCCGGTAAAGCCCCCAGCCGGCGTATTTTTTTGAAACGAGGTCCTCGGTAACGAGACATAGAAAGGCTCCTTTTTGATTCACTTTCATTTGACAAAAAAATCTAAATTCAGACTAAACTAAAGGATCAGCAAAGCAAAACTCAATTTACTAAAGTCCTACAAAAAATCAATATTATCAATATTCGGATTTTTTGTATAATTTTTTGTATATATATTTGTATATATACATATAGGAAATTCAAGCGAAGGTTACATTTTCCAATTTCTTCTGTAGAGATCTAATTGTTATAGTCAACTTTTTTATTCACAGCTATAGCTCAAGTTACCATGACATAATAGATCGGTGACCCGATATTTAGAGAAAGCGAGAGTAGAGATTTTCAATCATGGAAATAAAAAAATTGATAAAGAAAAAGAGCCGGCTATCGGAATCGAACCGATGACCATCGCATTACAAATGCGATGCTCTAACCTCTGAGCTAAGCGGGCGGATAGCGGATATAAGAGCAATAGTGTATAGGAATACAGTAAACTATCGGATCTTAGCTATTACCTAGTTATTCTTCTTCTTTTTTTAATTTATTGATTATTGAAATTTCTTATATTTATTAGTTATATATTTGAGATTCTATTTAGAAAATAGAAAAGAAAATTATTTAGATCTAGATAAATTAGATATCTAAATAGAAATAGAAATTCAATTCCATATTCATATATCAATGAAATTAGAATTTGAAATGAAAAAAAAAAAGAATGAATATCGACCGTTCCACTATTACAAACCGCACTGTAAAAATTAAGGAGGAGGAAAGGTACATAGATATGTGGGATATATCTATCCATATTGAATTGTGGATACATCAATGATAGAATCATTTCGTATTGAAAAATAGGGTTCTAGAGATGAAATGATAGAATATAGAATAGGGGGTGGGCAAAAAAAGAAAATAGCAGCATACACTTTTTCGATATAGGAATCATTACCTAATGAATTCAATAGTGCCAAGATAAATGAAAGAATTACCCTTGTCTCAAAGGAAAGGGGGGTATGGCGAAATTGGTAGACGCTACGGACTTGATTGGATTGAGCCTTGGTATGGAAACCTGCTAAGTGGTAACTTCCAAATTCAGAGAAACCCTGGAACTAAAAATGGGCAATCCTGAGCCAAATCTTTGTTTTGATTTTGAGAGAAAAGATGGAAAATGAGAATAAAAGGGATAGGTGCAGAGACTCAATGGAAGCTGTTCTAACGAATGAAATTGACTACGTTACGTTAGTAGCTAAAATCCTTCTATTGAAATGACAGAAAGGATAACCTTATATACCTAATACGTACGTATACATACTGATACATACTGACATAGCAAACGATTAATCACAACCCAAATCTTATATCGAATCCTATTCTGTATATAGATAATATCTATTATCTATTCATTCTATATTCTTTCTGTTTCTATTCTAGATTCTAGAATAATTAGAATAGAAGAATAGAATAGTAGATTTCTATTATGAAATAATAGAATAATATTTCTATATTCTTTTCTATATTCTTTATTTCTTTCATATTTCTATTACTATAAATATGAGTAATGAGTAATAGTATGAGATAAGGATCTATAGAAATCCTCTATTTCTATTCTCTATTAATTAGAATGATAGAGATCAAAAAATCTATGAAAAATTGAAGTTGAAAAAAGAATCGAATTCGAATATTCAGCGATCAAATGATTCATTCCAGAGTTTGATAGATCTTTTGAAGATTAATCGGACGAGAATAAAGAGAGAGTCCCATTTTACATGTCAATACCGACAACAATGAAATTTATAGTAAGAGGAAAATCCGTCGAATTTTTCAATCGTGAGGGTTCAAGTCCCTCTATCCCCAATAAAAAGCCCATTTTACTTCCTCGCTCTTTATTTATCCTCATCCTCTTTCTTTTTTTTTCATCAGTGGCTCGGTTTAAACAAAATGAAATATCTTTCTCATTTCATTCACTCTGTTCTTTCACAAATGGATCTGAATAGAAATCCTCGTATCTTCTTCCTTCCAACCCAATCTCGTATAGTACGATATGAACATATATATATATATATGATATGGATATGTTCAAGGAATTTCCGTTATTGAATCATTCAAGAGTCCATATCTTTTTCCTTACATTTACAAAGAATGTCTTCTTTTTGAAGATCTAAGAAATTCAGGGGCTAGGTCCAATTTGTTAAAATTTTATTTTTTAGTTCTTTTCATTGACAGAGATATAAGTACTCTGCTAGGATGATGCACGGGAAATGGTCGGGATAGCTCAGTTGGTAGAGCAGAGGACTGAAAATCCTCGTGTCACCAGTTCAAATCTGGTTCCTGACACGTGAATAATGTATCGGATAGATATTTATACCTCATACAAATGAAATTAATTCATTTAAACGAGATATTCTTTACTTTCTTTTTCATTTTTCTTTTTTTCCTCTCTGTTCATACTTTTCTTATTCCAAAAGTATGTTAAAATTTCGTATATATCTCAAATCTAATAGCTAAAAAAAATTAGCTAAAAGGATTCAATCAAAGATTGGAAGGATAGGAATAGAAAGAATGTATTTCAGACACAGTACAAATAAACTCCGATTCTTCTCATTTTGCATTTCTTCATTTCGTCTCTTCTGTCTTTTCTTTCAAATTTCATATTTTTTTGTCACTCTTGCTCAAGTTACTTTCTGGGGTCCCCACTAAGTGATGTGCGCGGTACAAAGTTCATGGTGCAGAATCATCCTATTGTTTCTGCTCATACGAAATATATATCTTCCCGATTGGGGAATAGCAATGAGAGCCTCTTTTTCTTTTTTATTTTAGCCCCTCCACAATACGAATGAAAGTCCAGTTACTCTGTTTCATCTAGAAGGGGAATGCCAAGATGCTCATTGATTGATAAAAAAGGGGTTTTTTATCAATCAATGAGCATCTTGAATTTCATAGAAATTGGGCGTAATATAGTCTTTACGTAAGGGCCAGCCTATCCAACTTTCAGGCATCAAGATACGTTTAAGGCGAGGATGATTCTCATAAGAAATTCCCAACATATCATAAGATTCCCGTTCCTGAAAATCAGCACTTCTCCAAATCCAGAAAACTGACGGGGTTTGAGGATTACTCCTGGGAGCAAATACTTTTATGCATACCTCTTCTGGTTTATCTATACCATACCGTATTTTCGTAAGGTGATACACACTAGCTAAAAATCCGCCTGGTGCTACATCATAGGCACACTGGGAGCGTAAATAATTGTAACCATATACATATGAAATGACAGCAATGGAATCCCAATCCTCGGTTTTTATTTGTAAAGTCTCTATTCCTCGGCAATCAAAGCCTAAAGATCTATGAATTAGCTCATGCTTGACTAGCCAATCAGATAAAAGAACCTGCATCTTCTTCATCTCTCCCACATTTTTATTTGTATGAATATTTCATATTGACAATGAAATTGTTAATGATTGACCGCTGTTTCTTATTCTGTACAAAAGAACCCTGCCTGATTCACTAATTCGTAGGAAGATACTG